TCATATAGATGAGGATAAACTAGTGACCTCGGATATTAATGAAATCTATAGAAGAATTATCTATCGGAATAATACTCTTACAGATCTATTAACAACAAGTATAGCTACGCCAGAAGAATTAATAATATCTCAGGAAAAATTGCTGCAAGAAGCCGTGGATGCACTTCTTGATAATGGAATCTGCGGACAACCGATGAGGGATGATCATAATAGAGTTTACAAGTCTCTTTCAGATGTAATTGAAGGCAAAGAAGGAAGAGTTCGCGAGACTTTGCTTGGTAAACGGGTTGATTATTCAGGGCGGTCAGTGATTGTCGTGGGCCCTTCACTTTCATTACATCGATGTGGATTGCCTCGCGAAATAGCAATAGAACTTTTCCAGGCATTTGTAATTCGTGACCTAATTAGAAAACATCTTGCTTCGAACATCGGAGTTGCTAAAAGTCAAATTCGAAAAAAAAAACCGATTGTATGGGAAATACTTCAGGAAATTCTGGATGACCATCCTGTATTGCTGAATAGAGCGCCTACTCTGCATAGATTAGGCATACAGGCATTCCTGCCCATTTTAGTGGAAGGGCGTGCTATTTGTTTACATCCATTAGTTTGTAAGGGCTTCAATGCAGACTTTGACGGGGATCAAATGGCTGTTCATGTGCCTTTATCTTTGGAGGCTCAAGCAGAGGCACGTTTACTTATGTTTTCTCATATGAATCTTTTGTCTCCAACTATTGGAGATCCCATTTCTGCACCAACTCAAGATATGCTTAGTGGACTCTATTTCTTAACGAGTGGAAATCGTCGGGGTATTTGTGTAAATAGGTATAATCCATGTAATCGTATAAACTATCAAAATGAAGATAATAACTATAAGTATACAAAAAAAAAAGAACCTTTTTTTTCTAATGCCTATGATGCAATTGGAGCTTATCGGCAAAAACGCATCAATTTAGGTAGTCCCTTGTGGCTGCGGTGGCGACTAGATCAACGCGTTATTGCTGCAAGAGAAACTCCCATCGAAATTCACTATGAATCTTTGGGGACCTATTATGAGATTTATGGACACTATCTAATAGTAAGAAGTATAAAAAAAGAAATTCTTTATATATATATTCGAACCACTCTCGGTCATATTTCTCTTTATCGAGAAATAGAAGAAGCCATACAGGGGTTTTGGCAGGGCTGTTGTAATTCTATGCTACCAGGGGGAATTCGAGTCTCACCGGGTTAACTAGTACTATAATTGCAATTGCGGAATTTCTACGTGAATCAAGATCTAGAAAAGGAAGTTTTACAATCACTGACTCAAACCCATTGTCAAATTCTACTCAGCGCAATATGGAGGTACTGATGGCAGAACGGCCCACTCAGGTCTTTCACAATAAAATGATAGACGGAACTGCCATGAAACGACTTATTAGTCGATTTATTGATCACTATGGAATAGGATATACATCACATATCCTGGATCAAGTAAAGACTCTGGGTTTCCGACAAGCTACCGCCGCATCCATTTCATTAGGAATTGATGATCTTTTAACAATACCTTCTAAAAGATGGCTAGTTCAAGACGCTGAACAACAAAGTTTTATTTTGGAAAAACACCATCATTATGGGAATGTACACGCGGTAGAAAAATTACGTCAATCGATCGAGATCTGGTATGCCACAAGTGAATATTTGCGACAAGAAATGAATCCTAATTTTCGGATGACCGATCCTTTTAATCCAGTCCATATAATGTCTTTTTCGGGAGCCAGAGGAAATGCATCTCAGGTACATCAATTAGTAGGTATGAGAGGATTAATGTCGGATCCCCAAGGGCAAATGATTGATTTACCCATTCAAAGCAATTTACGCGAAGGACTCTCTTTAACAGAATATATTATTTCTTGTTACGGAGCCCGTAAAGGAGTTGTGGATACCGCTATCCGAACATCAGATGCAGGATATCTCACGCGCAGACTTGTTGAAGTAGTTCAACACATTGTTGTACGTCGAACAGATTGCGGCACCGTCCGAGGTATTTCTGTAAGTCCTCGAAATGGAATGATGGCGGACAGGATTTTTATCCAAACATTAATTGGGCGTGTATTAGCAGATCATGTATATATAGGTTCGCGATGCATTGCTACTAGAAATCAAGATATTGGAGTTGGACTTGTCAATAGATTCATAACTTTTAGAGCACAACCAATCTCTATTCGAACTCCCTTTACTTGTAGGAGTACGTCGTGGATTTGTCAATTATGTTATGGCCGAAGTCCAGCTCATGACGACCTGGTCGAATTGGGAGAAGCTGTAGGTATTATTGCAGGTCAATCTATTGGAGAACCGGGCACTCAATTAACATTAAGAACTTTTCATACCGGCGGAGTATTCACAGGGGGTACTGCAGAACATGTGCGAGCCCCTTCTAATGGAAAAATAAAATTCAACGAGGATTTGGTTCATCCGACACGTACACGTCATGGACATCCTGCTTTTCTATGTTCTAGAG